CAGTTGTCCTGGACTGGACAAGTACGTAGAGATCTTCGTGGGACCGGGGAGGGAGTCTCAATCGATCTTTTCTAGGATTCCTTATCACGCCACGCACGGAGATCTTTCCATTGATAGATAAGAGGGCTCCCCCCTTGAACAAACTCTTAAAGGTTAGGTTACTACCTGCCTCTACGGAAGAGGTGTACTTTGTACCGCCCGGAGGTCATATAGATCGAAACCCGGAGCGATAAGAACGAAAGGGTCGGTCAATAGCATAGCTCTTTCTTTCCCCGGTCTCCTTTCGAAGGAAAGGCCTTCGCATTCCTAATCCGGTAGGGGGCCGGACGGCTTTGTTTGCCCCAGCTTGGCGAATCGCATCCCCGCGCAACGACATTCTTTGTGCGCCCCTTACCGTTCTCGCTCAGTCTTTGCAACGGCTGGGGAGGCAGTCGTAGAAGCGAAGCCTATCGCCACGCCGACCATCAAATACGAGATTGGGCCCCTTCTCAAAGATTTGATGGAATGGCCCAGCCCACCCAAGAGCGCTTATGTCATATGGGAACTCATGGCTGGTGGAAACAATCCTTATGGTTTTGATATCCGGTAGGAATAATAAGAATCAAAGTCCAGGTTGGTTGGTGAGCCTAGTGATAGGAGACTATCTAGCTTGGTTCGGAGAGCACTTGTTGGGTTAAAGGTTTTTTTGTTGCTAAATGTTACGGCCTAAATGCTGAACTATTGACCCTACTTGTTCGGATGGGTGTTCACCCCAAAGTGTTCCCGGACCGCATGCATACATCCGTAAGTAACTTAGTGCAACATGGCAAATTTCATTGAGAGGAATCAGCAAAGAAAAGAAAAACGGGTCAACATCTTAATGTGTATTTTTGAGAGATTGTCCTCGGGCGGAGGAGTGTCCACATGAGTTCGTTGAGGTGTCTACACAGGAATAAAAACAAACCTCTTTTATATTCTGTCGAGAGTTCGGATTGCTCCACCTAAGTAGAACGAAAAGGAGGGAGCCGGAGGCTTCAAAGGGGGAGCCAGAAGCTTCGCTTCCGGTAGCTTGCTTACTCTCCTAGTTAGAAGAAGGCTCTTTGGCGAATTCTTTAAATCTGGGTAGAGTCTCGCTCAGTAAAGAGAGTTGTAGATTCGTAAGATCATGATAAAGTCCCCTTTACTTGATATTCTATTAGTAAAGCGCTAGCTGCCGTTATACTCCTTACTACTTAAGGTAATAGTCTCTCCTGTTGTCATCCTGAAAGCGGTATGGGGATCGCCTTTTCAAGGCTCGAGTGCTTTAGCCAGGCATCACTCGCGGAAGCGAAATCGCCAACGTCCGCTAACTGTCAGGGTCAGATCATCGTGAAAGAAGGCCACTTCACCGATGAGGTTAGTCCATTTACTACCTTTTTCTAAGGTATAATTGTCCCTTCCCTTTTTCCCGATCAATAGGCTGTTAGGGCCACCCTATGTCCATGATATCTAAGAAGTTCTTCTACCTTCGTAACCCTTCAGAAGTCTTAGACTTATCTGCAGTCACATTAGCTGCAGTATGTTGAATACCCCCTTCCCAGGGCCAGAGATCGTCGTATTGTATACGATAATATTATTTATCTGGGCAAACTAAATTCTTGAAAGAAATTACATAGATAAGAATCGAAATCCTTCAGTACGCTAATCTTCACTCTTTCCATTTTGCGATTGAAAAAGCGGCAGGCCCAAAGAGCTCTACAGTAGTGCCTTGCGAGGTCGTAGAGCCGGTAACCTTAGATCGCCTAAGATCGAAAATGAAAAGAAGGTAGTCTGATTAGGGGGAATGTTCGATTGCTCGTTCGCTAAAGTCCTGTCTGCCTGCCTGTTGATTCAGTACGTTCCTATCCCCTTGGGGAGTTTGATCAATCTTCCGAACCCCTAATGGTTTAGATTGAGCAGCCAGGTGGGGGAGAAAGCGGCCGTTGCACTGAAAGGAGTGTAATCTAATAGAATCTATCTATCTTTCCTGTCCTTGAGGAACTGGTTAAAGAGCTTAGGCAAGACTTGTCCTACTTGTTGGCTACGTTCAGCAGCTACAGAGCAGTCTTTCGAGTTCGGATTAGTTGATGGCTTGGTTTGAGCTTGGTGCACGGTTGAATGAGGTATTCAGGGGCGTGCTTCTTTCAGAGACTGAGTTATCAGCAAAACATCGGGATGCTAGGAAACTTCCAGTATATCCTTCTTAGTCTTTGGTTACCCATGTGAACCTACAGGACATGTTGGCAAAGAAAACGCCAAGTGGCAAGTGGTGAGGGGTAACCACGCTAGCCTAGAGGGGCGATAGCCATGTCGTGGGATCAATGCCAAGACTACTTCCAACTAGATGAGACGCGCAGCGCAGGGGCGCGCTCCGGTCTAAGGCCTTGGCTGACGTACGATCCCCGTCCACCTTCAATCAAAGGCGAGCTATGTAGACAGATTTTTTTGTCTTTACTTTCGTGTTTGGAGTAGGTGATAATGAGGAACAGCAAGGAGATGGCTTTTTAGCCAAAACAGTGTGGTGTGGGTAGCCTGCCCCAATCAAGCGTAGCGATCACTGAACGATTGATTCCTATTCTTATTATACAATATTCTTGGATGATATAGATGGTGGGAACAATGAAGCGGATTCTTCATCTGTAGCTTGCAATCTGTATTCTTTCTTTTCTCGATCTACTGCTTGCTTTCGCTTATCCGACGCACTCACATCCAACTACTTAAACTGGGACGGGACCAATCATGTTGATTGCCTATCCTACCCAGCTCTAACAACTGGTTTGGTTGTTGAATCACAAATCACAAACTTTATCCTCTCAATCGGAGAGGCCTCTAGTCCCCAGTTCTATTAGAAATTCCTATTTTTTTCTTACCAAGGGATTTATCACTGACTTGCTAGAGTCAGGGGTTTAGAACTGACTTGAACAAGTCAGGGATTTATCGCTTAGCTATTTTTTTTTCTTTAATAAGAGCGGGGCATATCCCTGCATTAAATATAACTAATCCAACTGTAGCTTTGGATGCACTACAGGATCAGATTTGTTTTCAACTTGAAACCTTATTCAAGCAGTTTTATGGTGAAGATTATAGATTGCCCTACGGATTAAGCATCGAAGACGTTGGGGAGCATATCTACTCGGGGGTTGCCGACTTAGCAGCCTTACAACAGATTTTGGTAGATATTTTGAGTCAGGGTGTACAAAGCCCCCATTTTGAAAATGCCGTAAATTTGGTTATTCATTTTGGTATTTAATCTACTTTTTCAAAACCTTTTTTTTTCGGTATGCCGCTCCGCGAGCAAGGAGTGCCACGCACTTAGGAGCGAAAACAAAGCAAGGGGAATTCTTCGTTGGGAGAAATCCTTTGATTGCGTATTGAATATAGATCCATGTCTTTCTTGTTCCACTAGCTAGGACCAAATTCTCACATGTCCCTTTCGTTATTACAACCTTCTTTTTTGATGTCAAAGACCAGAAGCTACGCGCAAATTATCATTGGATCTCGGTTGTTCTTAACAGCGATGGCTATTCATTTAAGTCTTCGGGTAGCACCATTAGATCTTCAACAAGGTGGAAATTCTCGTATTCTGTATGTACATGTTCCTGCGGCTCGGATGAGTATTCTTGTTTATATCGCTACGGCTATAAACACTTTCTTGTTCCTATTAACAAAACATCCCCTTTTTCTTCGCTCTTCCGGAACCGGTACAGAAATGGGTGCTTTTTTTACGTTGTTTACCTTAGTTACTGGGGGGTTTCGGGGAAGACCTATGTGGGGCACCTTTTGGGTGTGGGATGCTCGTTTAACCTCTGTATTCATCTCGTTTCTTATTTACCTGGGTGCACTGCGTTTTCAAAAGCTTCCTGTCGAACCGGCTCCTATTTCAATCCGTGCTGGACCGATCGATATACCAATAATCAAGTCTTCAGTCAACTGGTGGAATACATCGCATCAACCTGGGAGCATTAGCCGATCTGGTACATCAATACATGTTCCTATGCCCATTCCAATCTTGTCTAACTTTGCTAACTTCCCCTTCTCAACCCGTATCTTGTTTGTTCTGGAAACACGTCTTCCTATTCCATCTTTTCCCGAATCTCCTTTAAGGGATGAAATAGAAGCTCGAGAAGGAATAGCAAAACCTAGTTCACTTCCCTGAACGCGATGTAATCAAACTTATGGTTGACGCCGTAGAGAAAGCCCATATGCGAAGTGGAAAAAGTAGGAGTAGCTGGTACTATTTATGATGTCCCTGGGATTGTAGCCAGGGATCGTCAACAAACCTTAGCTATTCGTTGGATCCTTGAAGCAGCTCGACGTATAAGCTACAGGATAAGCTTAGAGAAATGTTCATTTGCTTATATACTGGATGCTTACCGAAAGAGGAGAATTGCACGTAAGAAAAGGGAGAATCTTCATGGACTGGCTTCCACCAATCGAAGTTTCGCGCATTTCAGATGGTGGTAAAGTGAGACCACATAAAGAGCTCTCTGATCCTCATTCAGTCAGATTATTCAGTAAGATATGGTTTGACCCTTTTCCTTTTTGTTTGAATCTTCATATAGAAAAAATTCCAAATACTCTTCCCTTCATTCATTGAGTTGGAGGAATCCATAGGAGGCCCGCCCGTTATGCATTGCATGAAAGAACCAAACATAATTCCTTATCTTTTTTTTGCCTTAGGTCGAATGAATACGAAATAGGACATCCGCGGGTGCTGGTAAGCTTGATGAATGAAAGCTTGAAATTCAAGGGATTTCTCGCTTGCTCGTCAGAGTAAGGAACGAAGTGCTCGACTGTCAAGGAGAGGATTGAGACTGAAATGAGGAAGTAGCTGCAAAGAACTATAAGTCATCAACCGGAGGTTAGTCTGTCTATTCTAATACCTGCAGTGCTTGAGACAGAGATGCCGGAGAAAACCAGTCTTGCTAACTCCCCCTGTAGGCAAGAAATGACATATATATAAGGTAAGAAGCTACTTTGCTAACTGCTCCTTCATCTGATCCTTCTGACTAAGTTGAAGTTGGATTCCCATTGGAAGTTCGAAATGCTACTAGGTCAGGGGTTAGCCCTTGAAGCTAGAGATGGGCTATCTAGTAGTCTTAGTCTTGAGTTACAGAGCTGCCTGCTAGCTTCCTAGTCTTTCTATTTAGCTTCTGCCACACATTTGACACCTGGGCTCCACCTGAGGATCACCCAGACGCACGAGCACAGATTGACTGGTCTCTCTGCACATCGCGGGACTTAGTCATTTGCATGCAGCACCTGTCTTCCGCAGGTCTAGAGTAGCACAACTGAAGCAAAACCTTTCCATCTTTTCGGCAATACGCGCTCGGGAGAGAGAGACAGCTCTCGTTATTGCTGCCTTTCTTACTACTTTGACACAGTCGTCTACGTAAAGGTCTGCACTCAGGAGAGATGCAGTCCCCCATGTATGACATCTTTGAGCCTTCACTGATGAATGTGAAGATGAAAGCACAAGAGACTAGCACCCTTTCTCAACCTAAGAAGCTTGCATCTAGGATTCAGACTAGCCCACAATCTCAAAGCAATTCCTCCTATCAGAGTCAACCCATGTCACAAAGCAATCCCTTTCATCAAAGAGAGACCATCAAGAGTTCAGCACTACCAGACTACGGCCTCCACTCAGACAGGTCTAGAGGCGAATTCGCAGTTGAAGCAGCAATCAGTCCAGCAGACTCAGCTTCAACCGCAACAACTTCAAAGAGCCTCAGGCGCAAGAGCAGGTTCAACCAGTGCCACTACAGCATTCTGTAGGTGAGACCAGAAAAATCTCCCTTTCCGCTAGGTCAGTCTCAGCAATACCTACAGCCTCTACCTCAACTTCAGGGGTCAGTCAATACCTGGCAAGCCCCTGCTCAACCCTTCCAAGTCTCAGTCAAGTCACCCCAGCTTCTTACCCAATCCTAGAATCATCCTGCTCAATTGCCAATCCTAAATCATCAAGTTCCCTTCCTTCCTCAACCCCAGCCTCCAGTCTCCTGCCAATCCCAAGCTCTAGTATAGAACCTCCTCGAAGCCGTCGGCTGAATGCTTGGTTGAATAGCAGTCTAGTTTGAAATTCTGAAACAAATGGGAACCAAGCCAATATAGCCACCGGTGCTAAAATAACCACCCCCATCAGGTATTCATACCCCCTTGCTAAAGCTTTGACAGACCCCCACATTTTAACGCCCTTCACCAATGGCCTGCTAAAAGATATTATATTAATAAATATGATCATCAGTTGTATTTAGATATTTTCAGAGTATATAATTTACTAAAAAATAAGCTGGTGATTGCCCCTGTTTCTTAATTCAAGAACATGAGACAAACCAAGATAACAGAGAAGGAAAGGCCCAAACTAACATAGTGTTTAACTACGTTTAGCATACTATTTATTATCCAACAGAGATGTAGCCATCAAAACAAGAAATATTGATTACTTAACAAGTACCTGTACAAGTGCCCATCCTGTTGTCATAAAGGCCAGTAGGCCCGCAAAGATATCTCCAACTGTGAGACTTAGCAAAGTAAACATTAAGCCCCGATAAACAGAAACAATTTGAGAAGACGAAACATCAGCTAAATCTGCTTTCTTTCCTTCTTTTCTGTCTCAGCCTCCTTTTACTTGTTCATCAGTACTGTAAAGATTTTCCTTGAAAGCTGCCTCGGAACGAAAGGTAACAAGAAGACTAGAGTCAAAGGTCATAAACGCGGAGCAACGGAAAGACATTATAGGACATCTTCTTACAGGTCTAGACTTTCCCCCTATATAATATAGATTGTCTTACAGGGACGCCTTTCTCTCTGATCATAAAGGGGACTGGCTCTCTAACATACGACCCATTGCTGTCACTCAGAAAGATTCCACAAGACCACCTTCGAGCTATCTTATACGATAAGATACCAAAGGACATAAGCAAGAGGTAGAAGGCTACTTGGGAGAGTAGGATCTCGGTAACACTTTCCGCTTACGAGGCCTATGTTCGTGCTGTATGCGGGTCTTTCCATTCGACGAAGTCTCAAGGCAATAGCAGCTCAAATTAGGATTGTGGGAATACTCATTCGACTAGGTGGGAAGAGTTCAAATCACACCTAGATTGGTGTAGCGCTAAAGATTCAAATTACAGCTTACATAGTTAAAATGGATGGCATACAGTAGAACTCCTACTTTGCTAGACAAAGAGAAAGCAGAGCTTGTGGGTCCTCTATTAAACCGTTTATCGATCGAACGAGAAGTCAACCAAGAACCACATCCAGGGTTAATTATTGCTAGGCATGACTTCTTCGAACCTTACCCTACATGTTCCCAGATCGACCTACTCTCGCTTTCTGCCATGCAGCTCTTGATCAAGTTTGCTTACCCAGCTCTCTCTGGTTACGCTAAGTTCACTGTGGTCTTAACCAGGCTACTCTCTTCCCTTCTTCGTAGGGTACGCTCCCAAGAAGATCAGGTGAGCCCGAAGACCGAAAAAATGTAACTTACACTTTGAATTGAATTGAGGCAGTTATAGAGGCAAAGGCTTTTGCTATTCCAGAGGGCTCTCCCTGCTGGCTCAATGTATGCTATAGCTCCAGAAAGTGTGAGTTTGGCCCCAGGATAGAGAGAAAGGTGTGAGTTCTCGTTGCCGTTCGACCCCCCTTTGGCCACGTCTACCATTTCATTAAGTCAGTTCGGTAGCTAGGTCAAGACCCAGCCGTCACATCAAGATCGTAAAATGACGTATATGATAGAGTGGAACCAACGGCTTATGAGCTCACGGTTTGAGAGTGGCTGTAGCCTACCTAAGCTCAGCTTTATTCAGTTCAATACATTGCGCGATCTTCTCTCTTATACTGTGTTCTTTATTTAACTGGGTGGGGTATCTAAGACATGGGGCTACCGAGAGATATAAGATCTTGTCCCAGTTCTAAATAATCTAAGGTTTTATACTCTCGCTATTGGGCCTGATAGTTGAGTGGCTAAGAGCATGAGGGAAAGATTCTACTTTGAAAGATAAAGACAGGATTTTCGGCTGGCTTGGTTGATGGAAACAGTGCCGGAAGTCGAGCTGCTCCGCTCCTTGACTCCTCTTCTTCCTATTGTTATTGCTTTGGTCCGGAGATGGCTTGTGACTTGTATAGAGAGGGCTACGATGTGGCAAGATGAAACTGACCATGCTCAACTTCAAGTAAGCTATCTTAGTCGTTCGTACCCCATTCCTATGGTCTACTTCACTGCTCCGAAGGCGGCAGGAAGAGGGTTTTTTACTTTCTAAGGATAAGCCTTCTGTGGCTTGTTATTAGTCCGTTCTTTGCCTTACTTTATAGTTCGCCCATCTATTATTTACGCTATTTCTTTTTTTTGGGTGTATAGCTCAGTTGGTAGAGCATTGGGCTTTTAACCTAATGGTCGCAGGTTCAAGTCCTGCTATACCCAAACCTACCTTACTACAACATAAGGACAGAAGGTAGGAAAGAATTTCTCACTCTTCTAAGCGGAGTTATGTCAAAAGGACCAACGACGATGAAGGAGAAGAAGGAGGAGCTCTAATTCGGACATAATGATTACGAGATATACAATGAGAAAAAGCCTTAAGGGGAGAGCACTTAGACAATTCACTTTGAGTACAGGGAAGTCTGCTGGTAGGAATTCTTCAGGGCGTATTACGGTTTTTCACCGAGGGGGTGGATCGAAGCGATTGCAGCGAAGAATTGATCTGAAACGAAGCACTTCGTCTATGGGCATTGTAGAAAGGATAGAATATGACCCTAATCGTTCTTCTCGGATCGCTCCAGTACGATGGGTGCAGCTACGCCGCCAGAGGAAATGCAACACGATAGAGGAGTTCGCTCCGCCGCGTAAGATCCTCGAACCTACCACGACCACCATCCGCGGCCTATTTTCGTTCTCTTCCCTGCCCGGGAAGGTGGATCAAAGAAAGGTAGCTTGCTTCTCTCCTGGACTGATGGCGGCTTATGTAGTGGTCGGCCTTCCTACCAGAATGCCTCCTTGGTTGAAGAGTAAGGGCGCAGGAAGAAAAAAAACTTGCGCGAAGGACGTTTTCTTCTCTGCCTTCTCCTCTCCAAAGGCCAAGGGAGAGACTGCATCCCTTTCTTTCGGTAGCTCTTTTGCTTTCCCAAGGATAGCGGTAGCTGGGGCAAAGCCCGCTTTCTTCGCTCCGCGAATGAGAGATAAACTCAGAGGAAAAAACACGTTCTCTCTTTGCGAGGTCCGACAGTGGAGAACGCATAGCATTCTCTGGGCACATAGGATCAAACGTAAAGCAGCGCTTTCTCTAAAGAGTTTTAGAGGGCAAGATACTTTAGGGCTTGTTGGAGCTGCTGAGCATAACGAATCGAAGCCAAAGACGGATCAAGGTAGCTTGCCTGCCAAGCCGATAGGCGAAGGGCCGAAGGATGGAGCGTGCAAAGTCGATCGTGCACCTGTCGTGTGACCCGTTGGTCCTAAGCAATGTCTTGCGCGAAGCGACCCACCTAGAAACAGCTCTCCTTTATGTTAGGGGGCACTAAAATGGAACTTCGATCGGATGCGGGTATCCAATCCCGCCGCTGAGATGTCCAGCGGATTCCTGGGCCTTGACGAATGGCCGGCCACCTTTTACGTTAGAAGAGCAAAAGGCCCGGGGTATAGCAGGATGAACCAATGTGAATGAGTGTAAGCTTCGTTGCCCGAACACGATTGGTGCTGACCACACTAGGTGCTACCGTGGTAGCAAGAGAGGCCAGGCGGTGACAATTGAGAGGTTGTCACTGAGCATTCCTAGTCACACGGGAAGAGAGGTCAAATGGCAAGGCCATACGCCCGTTTGGCTCCTCGCGGAGTATAGCTCACATCCAAACATCTGATTGGCGAACGGGGCTCCCAGGCCGGGACTGATACGCTACATACGACATTCTTATTGAATACATTACTGAAACATATGCAGATTCATTAGCTGCTTATTTTCTGATTCTATACTTGATAAAACCTCGATTACACCCCAGCAAAGGGAGTGCAGCTCTAAAGCTAGTGAGTGAAGCTAAAGCAAGAATTTTAGGACCTTTGAATTGCCGCTCGATTGAATTTCTTTAAAAGCTTACGTGGGTCCTTAGTCTTCTATTCACCCAGAACTTGGCTGATCACCAGCTTTGAATCTGCTATGACCTTCACGGACATCGAGGCAGAGTGCAGCTCGAAGTCCGGCAATGAATGCTTCATACAAAGCAGTTATCTTAAAATCTCCTGCGCATTTCGAGTGAGTTCCTAGGCGAGTAAGAGAAAGCTAGTGCGAAAGCTGGATATGAAATAGCCAAAAGAAGACCCCTTCTTAGCATAGTTCCTATTCTTTCCTGGGTAGGGCTAGTAAGAGATACATTTCTTTTTCTTAGGGGTCCTTGAGTGCTACTGCACTTTACAGTGGATAATAAAGTTCTAGTTTCAATCCTAGGGCCTTCCATCTTTTTTGATTCAGCCGAGTGATTCGATGGAGTTGGAGCCAATTACCCTTGTTGTCAGGCCAACTTGGAGGAGTTGCCTCTTTTTCGGTGCAGCCGAGCTTGTTGCAGTTCTGCTAGCAGTCAAAATAGGAATCTCTTTCCCTGCAGATTGAGCCGCTGTTGGCTTACATCGAGTTCCAATCTTTCGACTTTAAACAATAAGTTTGATCATCTTATTTTATACTTCTAAGAGGCCTAGGTCAGCAAGTGACCAAGCCAGGTCCACTCCTTGTCTCCCTGAGACTGATAGTCCATCAGATCAGGATTTCTTCTTCAAGTAATGCAGGCAGGATAAGTAAGCCTTCGGGGGATGAGAATCTAGTTTTAAGAGAAGCTGGGGAAGTTGATAAAGCTGCTTTGGCTTTCTAGTTGCCAATATTTTCTTAGTTTTCGTCCGCGGGGGTTCTCTGGACTCTTAGCTTAGAAAGAGTCTCACTCTCTTTGTTTGGTATGACAACTGGATTGGGCCGGGATCTCTTCGTTCCATCCTCTATGGTCCCATTCCTTCTGAGTTATTGGCTACCGGTCTTACGGTCAGGTCTAAAGCTCTAAGAGGGCTTTAGACCAGGATTGACATGCAAGAGGTCTGCTTGAATCACTACTATACGAAGTCACTGGGACTCGTTGTTTATCTACTATACGCAATTTTCAACTAGAAAGAACAGAAGAAATGAAAGAAAGAACCAATCCAATGAGGGCTAGCCGCCGGACATGGCTTATCAGCCACAGTACCACTATTGCCACCGAAGGAACGTAGCCGAAGGGAAGGCCGTATCTCTTTGATGAATGTGGTATCGAGGTTCGGTTCATTTGGAAAAGAGGTCAGTCTTAGGGGGACCATTCGAATGATATCGATCATTCCACTTTAGCTTCTGAAGGAAGAATGTCACTTGGAATTCCGGAAAGTGAATCTTCTCTTTCAGATCCTGGCCTTGGTAGAACTTGTCTTTGATTGGGATTTCGATTGAAAAGATGTTAGGCCGCTTCCTCATGTGCCTAAGAAGCCGAGGCAATCTCGATTGATACAAGCCTTCGGCTCCCTACTCAATATTCTTTATAGAAATAGCACTCGATCAAAAGGGAGCATAAGCAAGTTCAGTGGTTGAAACCTCTGTAATCGATGGGAACCTCGAAGCTGTCTGGGGCTGGAGCTAATTCATATTAGGCACTGCCGCAGCATCAACTGGTACAAAGAAGAGGCACGATAGCGAAGATTAATCTACAAAAAGCATTGCCTTGGGCATGCAACCCAAATAGAAAGACCGCTCGCTCGAAGAAAACTCTTTTAGAGCCTGGTACAACCCCCTCGATTCGGCAACAAGAGTCGGTTATGGAATAGTCTTTTGGTCGGCTTTACCGTTCTTGAGGTACGGTAAGCTTTATAGCGGACCTGCCTTGCTGACAGGGAGGATATGAAATAGATAGTAGCGCTTGCCTTCACTTAGAAACAATACGCCCTCTATTAGAGTATACTCGAAACTAGATTCATGTGGGCCTTGCCATGCATATAAGTCGGCAGGGAAAGGGGAAGGTTGGCGGGCCGTATGCCCATGGGTGCAGGATTCTTCGAAAAAGCGCGGGCTGACTCGGAGACCTGGGACCTTGGCTTAGCAACGAATGAAGGGGAGCTCGAAGAGCTTTCTCCGCCAGCGGCTTATGTAGTGGTCGGCCGGCAGAAAGCTCGCTAAGCTTCGCTTCCCTCCCCCCTTCCCCTTATTCAATTCAGTGGAAAGTCTTCACTTAGTAGTAGTAGTCGGCATTCTATAAGCGACTTGTCGAGTCTACGAAGCAAAGCTTCTTGTAGTCGGCCCGTAATGCCTCCCTTCATTTGCTTGCCTCCTCCCAGCTCAGAATGCCTAATGCCTATTATCTTATCTAGTTCTAGAAGCTAACCGCCAGAAGCTCACCCTTCGGGTGTCGCTTCCAGCGCGGGAGGCCAAGCATTCTGCTAGACGTCCCGGCCTGGGAGCCCCGTTCGCCTTTGGTACTTCAGTAGATCTTCAAAAAAAAAAGCGCTACTTCAATGCAGCCTTAACTACAACTACATTACGCAAGCTCCACCAATACCTATACCTACCTATAGAGTCAAAAAAGTACCAGTGACGGTTACTTTCTAGGTTTATGGATTCAGTCAGCTAAACTCCTCAATAAATATCAACAAACAACATGTCGTGACCGGTTAGGCTTGGTTTACTTTGTAATGAATGTAAACTAAAATAGGTGGCGTTTATTCAAAGAAAGGGAACCGAAGGTTTCCTTATAGTTCAATGGCTCCCACCCACACTCAGCTAAGAGCGTAGGAGACTGCAACGGGTTGTGAAACCCCATTACAGTAACAAGGAGTTGCATGGTTCCTTTTCACAATGAGGAGGACTACGTAGGTAATACCCCACAAGTATAATCTAGGCCAACTTCCTGTACAATATCATAGAGACGCCATAGTAGACCCCAACGCACTAACTAATAAAGGATCAGTGCGTCGGACATACCAATGGGACTCCACAAGAGGACTATCCAGGAAAGCCTCAAGTGGGACCGAGGGGTCCATAGATAGCAAGCTATACCACTTGACATAGCCTAACCATGACTTCACCCAATTCCTTAAAAGAGAGTACTCCAAGAAGTCAGACATCCCCTCAAACTCAAAGAGCTCAAGAGGAGGAGTCTTTAACTCACGGGGAGCTAACCTCTCCAATAAGTACCTTTTAAGTTTCCCTAAAAGGTATGGGTTTAAGGGAAGGCCACCACCAAGGAGCAAATCCATCGGTAACTTACTCCGAAGGAAAAGAAGCCGAAACCGACGCCATTTGGCCGATTTAGACTTTTTCCCAGCAGAGCGAGTTCGGTAACCTGCTCCACCAATCCGCATCAAGAGAGAAAAATCCTCCACATGAGACTTCTCCCTAATGGCCATAAGACCATAAGGGTGATGGAAGCCAAGTAAGGTTCGCATGGATATCGGGGATAAATCCACCTGCATACCCTTAACTAAGAACCTCTTAGCGAACTCGGCAGCACCTGAAGACGACACCAACGACTTGTGATAAGAAATCTTAACACCAAGTCGTTGAAGAGCTAACCTGTACTACTCAGCAACCAGTGGATCGGTGATGAGAACATCATCACCTAGCACTGCATACCTATCGAACCGGACCCCTGGTCTAACCTGCTCCGCTGCCCACCACACCAGTAAATGGTGCGAAAAGGCAAACAGAGGCCAAGAGCCATAATATCCCAACGGTTGACCAGCAACGAACGAAACTGTTGCGTACCGCCTAACGAACAATAAACAGATTCGTCGCAAGAGTGCTATTAACAACACTCGATGCGAATGACCGGTCAAACAGTAGGGCAACTATTTCAAATAGATAGACTAGTGGCCACCTATCTGTGGCACTCTTCAAATCATAACGGAAACAGTTGTCGCTGGGAACTAACCGACGCAAAGGTCTAAGTTGATCATAGGTGCCGTCCATTGGAATGGTCTTCAATATAGACGCAAACCAACAGTGCACGGGTCTTAATAACCTTTGGTTAATATAGTTACCAATTGCGAATATACGACGCTTTCCAGCTCCCTCAAGAGAACAACCTAGTCGCCCCGCGGGGGAATCCCAAGGTCGTCACAAGACGGTAGAAGAGGACCTATTCGCCTCTCAAACCAGTCTAAATCTTCTGGTGTGAACTTTTTATTATTCACATCAAAAGCGTAACGAACCCTTGGAGGCCAAAGACTGAGAAAATTGCTCACCTTTTGCATGAACAAAGTTCATAAGGAACTGAAAGGCCCCCAACTCATGAGGAAAAGACGTGAAAGAAGAACGGAAACGAGAAACCTTCTCAGGTTTCAGTTTCATACGTTCAATCCACACCCTTTTCGTCAATGAGTGGGTTGGTAAAGTTTTCCAGGTTGGTTCAAACGTAAGCCCTTGTTCAAGGGGAATACGTTTTATCCAGGGAACATAGCGATTAACCAGGCGGTTAAAACATTCTTTGATTGAACCGACTAGCTCCAAGACTGAATCCATGTCAGTCACTGGTGTCACTATGCTTGCAAAAGTGGACTTATCAACCTTCTTGGCCAAGGTAATAACCTTAGACAAAGAAAAAATTGACAAATACCATTTTGCAAGTAAATCAGACTTTTCGTCTCTCCTCCGAATCATCGCACGATGATGAGGCTCGATGTAATTGAGGGGAGCCCAGACCTAGTGAGGGAAACTGGAAGCGCACCTTCAGGGTGGACGAATTCATCTCCACCATAGGCCATCATTAAGGCGGAGGCCGCTTGTTTGAGATATAAGGCACAAAACAGCCAACCAGACTTGCGGCCCAACTGAAGGATGCGTTTAGCAACACCGAAGGTGTTGCCTTGGTACTTTAGTAGTACGACTGTAGTTATACTACTATTAATATTAAGTAGCTGTACAACAGAATGCCGTTCGCCTTGACTTTAGTATTGAGTAGTACTTAAGTAGCTAAGTTTCCAAAGGTGAACAGCCCCCTGTCCTTTATAGTCGTAAAGGGCTTCTCAGAAAAGTAAGGAAGGAGGCATTCGAAAGGCCGACCACTATATCATAGGCCTTCTGGTGGGAAGGCCGACGACTACACGGACTCTATACCAAGTCATGAGCGATAGCGAAGCCAAGCCGCCGCCTATAGGCGAAAGGACGAAAGCCCCACGAAGGAGCGAAGCCAAGAAAGAAAGTACGAAAATAAGTACGTTAAGGTTACGAAGTCACTTAGCCGTCTACAAAGGGAAAGGCGTCGGTACGGAGTCACGTCAGCTGTGGATATAGACTAGGCTATAAGGAACAGAGTCTTAAACTATGGACCGAGACTACACTAAGGAACAAGGAAGCTTGACTGAGCAAAGAAGTCAAGGAACGAAGCAGCTTCTCTAATAGCCCCGTTGAATAGGAGGCGAAGGCTTTTTGAAAAAGTCTTTTTTTTGTCTTGTAAATGCATTTTTTTGAATTTCTATTTAGAGAGAGAGGGCTTCAAGTTCTTAGGAAGAGCCGTACGAGGCAGCTCACGTACGGTTCGGGAGCCGAGCCCCAGCACAGGCAGGGGCTTAGGTCAACACTTATATAATAGCCAGTCATCAATTGGAAGCGGGCAAGATGGTGATGAATTGCAATTGGTCTAAACCTTCGACCAGCGACTTATTGCGACCCGCCCAGAATGCCTATACATACTAAGACCTTATTCACATCAGGAGGAGCTACGGCAGCTCGAGGAGGAGCTAGGGCGGACCCAAGAAGCCCAAGAACGGGATAGGGCCCGAGCCGTAGAGCGACAAAGACTTTGGCAGGACATATATAGAATCCGCCAAAGAAGTCAGGTTTTCCGGAAAGACTCAGATTCAGAATTAATGAAATTCAATATCAGCAAGACCGACGAAGAAGATTCGGTCGTGGGTAGAAACTTTGCTTGGGCCTTTCGTTTTCGATTCCCATTAGCCGGGTAGCCTTAAAATTCGCTTAGTAGCTTAACTCTTTCTACTGGCGCTGCTGGATGCTTCTGATCAATAGAACAGGAAAAGGAGTCAGCCAAAAAGAAAGACCACCAAAAGTAACGACCACCAAGATACGCATAGTGATTCGATCTTTTGATCACCCATTTTTGGAAAACCATTTTGGGGGGCTTCCGCCTTACACACGGAAGATTGGATTGCCTGAATCACGAGTCTTATATACTGTGTTACGATCACCTCATATTGATAAAAAGTCCAGAGAACAATTTGAAATGGAAATCAAGAAACAATTTCTGGTCATAAAAACAGAAACGCATGAATTGCGCAAGAAGTTCTTTCGGTTAAAACGCCGTGCGACTCGGAGGACATAAGACTTCTTGGTCAAGCCAAAAAGATTGCCGGCAGAATGCTCCTACCCCACCATGCCTGGCCCTTTACCTTACCTTAAGAAGAAATGGGGGGGTATGAAGCGTGGGAAAGAATGCAAGAAGTGTATGATACAACAGGTAACCTTAAGGAGTGGCGGCAAAGCTCTTGATTGATCAACGCGAGTGAACTGTGCTTAGACGCTTCGTAAAACCGCACCGATCTACGAGGGGAGCTGATGGATGAGTAGGCTTCCCCTTTCGATTCACGGAATGTGATCTGGGACACGATGGGGGTTTGCGTGCCTCGGTAGGAAAGAGATCACCGGAGTATAGCACAAGATCGCCTTTTTTTTCTTGCTGCCATGGGGTCGACCTGTAAACAAGGTAAACCCAATGGGAACCAAAAACGGGAGGGTACCACATTGACATTGGGCAGAAGACGATCCAAAAAGCGAAGGCTCACCCAGCTGAAGGCGATCGGCAGTGAGGGAAGCTTACCTTATTATTAGAGAAAGGGGAAAGGGGCAACCTATCTTACTAATAATAAGAAAGGGGGTGAGATAGGCGACAGGTAGCTTGCTTCCAAGCCGGCCCGGCCGCGAGGAATCAAGAGATCTTTGCCGGTGCTGACTTGGATCTCGGGTGACGGAATAAGGCGCCCAGAAGCGACGAGCAGTCGCGGTCGAAGCTTGGCTCTAGGCGATAGGCTAGCAGTAAGCTTGGCTACAGCGAAGCGCTTACCAAGCGCGAAGGAAAGGGCCTTCGCCACTTGAGCCGTATGCGGGGGAACTCGCACGTGCGGTTCTTAGGGGGGAGAGCTAGTAGGAACCATCCTATCCCAATAGCGTATATTTGGAGCTCAATATGAAATCCTATTTTCTTGCAAGACCCGTTCGGATAAGGGAAAACTCCAGAGATTGCTTCGAAGTAAGATCCTTGCGTTGACCCTTTCCTGAACCAGAACCGGGGGGGGGGAGGAAAGAAAAGGGGATCAAAATGTCCCATCAATAAAGTGAGGGCTTTCCGGACCTTCCCCACCCCCCTTTCCATTCTTCCTTCCCCTCTCACTCCCCCTTTTTCAAGAAATAAGCCCCGCTCCCTAAGGGGCCCCTCTCTGATAAGGAAGGAAACGAAATAATCTCAATTTTATGACAAATCCGGTCCGATGGCTGTTCTCCACTAACCACAAGGATATAGGGACTCTATATTTCATCTTCGGTGCCATTGCTGGAGTGATGGGCACATGCTTCTCAGTATTGATTCGTATGGAATTAGCACGACCCGGCGATCAAATTCTTGGTGGGAATCATCAACTTTATAATGTTTTAATAACGGCTCACGCTTTTTTAATGATCTTTTTTATGGTTATGCCGGCGATGATAGGTGGATCTGGTAATTGGTCTGTTCCGATTCTGATAGGTGCACCTGACATGGCATTTCCACGATTAAATAATATTTCATTCTGGTTGTTGCCACCAAGTCTCTTGCTCCTATTAAGCTCAGCCTTAGTAGAAGTGGGTAGCGGCACTGGGTGGACGGTCTATCCGCCCTTAAGTGGTATTACCAGCCATTCTGGAGGAGCAGTTGATTCAGCAATTTCTAGTCTTCATCTATCTGGTGTTTCCTCCATTTTAGGTTCTATCAATTTTATAACAACTATCTCCAACATGCGTGGACCTGGAATGACTATGCATAGATCACCCCTATTTGTGTGGTCCGTTCCAGTAACAGCATTCCCACTTTTATTATCACTTCCGGTACTGGCAGGGGCAATTACCATGTTATTAACCGATCGAAACTTTAATACAACCTTTTCTGATCCCGCAGGAGGGGGAGACCCAATATTATACCAGCATCTCTTTCGGTTCTTCGGTCATCCAGAGGTGTATATTCCCATTCTGCCTGGATCCGGTATCATAAGTCATATCGTTTCGACTTTTTCGGGAAAACCGGTCTTCGGGTATCTAGGCATGGTTTATGCCATGATCAGTATAGGTGTTCTTGGATTTCTTGTTTGGGCTCATCATATGTTTACTGTGGGCTTAGACGTTGATACCCGTGCCTACTTCACCGCAGCTACCATGATCATAGCTGTCCCCACTGGAATTAAAATCTTTAGTTGGATCGCTACCATGTGGGGGGGTTCGATACAATACAAAACACCCATGTTATTTGCTGTAGGGTTCATCTTTTTGTTCACCATAGGAGGACTCACTGGAATAGTCCCGGCAAATTCTGGGCTAGACATTGCTCTACATGATACTTATTATGCGGTTGCACATTTCCATTATGTACTTTCTATGGGAGCCGTTTTTGCTTTATTTGCAGGATTTCACTATTGGGTGGGTAAAATCTTTGGTCGGACATACCCTGAAACTTTAGGTCAAATCCATTTTTGGATCACTTTTTTCGGGGTTAATCCGACCCTCTTTCCCATGCATTTCTTAGGGCTTTCGGGTATGCCACGTCGCATTCCAGATTATCCAGATGCTTACGCTGGATGGAATGCCCTTAGCAGTTTTGGCTCTTATATATCCGTAGTTGGGATTCGTCGTTTCTTCGTGGTCGTAACAATCACTTCAAGCAGTGGAAATAACAAAAGATGTGCTCCAAGTCCTTGGGCTGTTGAACAAAATTCAACCACACTGGAATGGCTGGTACAAAGTCCTCCAGCTTTTCATACTTTTGGAGAACTGCCAGCTATCAAGGAGACGAAAAGCTATGTGAAGTAAAAGAAAGAATCAAGAAGGTCGCCGACTGCTACTAAGAACCTAACAGAACTTTTCTAAATTTGGGTTCCAACGAAGAAGAGTTGAGGACCCACTTATGTCTTTCTTGAACCATCGACCAAAACAAATCCAATATGTCTATGGATAGACTAACAAAAGTGGGTTTGCCCGCTTTTTTGATCTCATTCGTATTCTGAAAGGTTTCAGTTTCATTCAACCTACTATCTTTTTGAAGCAGATAGTTTTCAGCGCTCATTCTATAATCTGAGGTAGAAAGTTTGTTATGATCAACGAACTCCTCCAGGCCGTGGAACCCTTTTTACAGGGGGGGCAAAAGACACTACCACCGGTTCCACCCGTGGAAGGAAGTTCTGACTCTTCCCTTCCGTCTCTCTCAACAGCCAGCGATTCCTGGATTGAGAAGACGTATGGGAACCGGGGGGAGGAAGCTTCTTCGGTCCCAAACCAGGGGGGGCAGGTAGAAAGGAATCCGCCGGCCCCGGGCGGGGAAAACCTCCAATCGGGCGTTCCCGTTGAAAGTCTAAGGAAATCCCTTCTGACTCAACTGGATTTCTTTCTCTCCTCATATAATAAGGAAAGAGCCGTCAAGGGCTTTATCCTTATGGGAGTGTATGAATCCTTAGGGATTTCTGAAGCTTCTGCGGAGAAGCTCAATCGCATTCAAAGTGCGATTGAGGTTGTGTCTTCTCGAAAAGGAGATAGACCGTCCTGTCCAAAGAAGGCGGGAGAGGCATTACTAAAGGTCCTCCACGAGAAGGGCTAGTATATGCACTCCTTGAGATTCCGTGGCGCATCATATGGTTCCTTACAACTATCTTTTTGAAGCAGATAGTTCACAGTGCTCATTCTATAGATACTTTATGTAAAAGCCAAAAAAATGTTTCCACTCCATTTTCATTACGAAGATGTATCACGTCAGGATCCGTTGCTCAAACCGAATCACGCCAACGTTATGGAAGTTCCTGGATCGTTTGAAATAAGAGTAGTACCAAAGGCACCCTATGATTTCATAATCAAAAATGGAAAATTGGCTATGGAGATTCCGCGCGGTCAGAAATTCATACAGACACAAGGGGGTTCGACAGGAAAGTCGTTTCGATCCAATCCATTCTTGGGGTCAAATAAAGACAAAGGATATGTCAGTGACCTAGCACGACAAAGCACTCTCCGACTCCGAGGGCATGGAATGTCTAATTTTTCGGTCAGAATCTCGACAGTAATGTCTCTGTTAGATTCTCCGGTCGAAATACGGGAAAACTCCATTCAATTCTCGATGGAAACGGAGTTTTGCGAATTCTCCCCGGAACTGGAAGATCATTTCGAGATCTTCGAACATATTCGAGGGTTCAATGTGACTATTGTCACTTCGGCCAACACACAAGATGAGACTTTACCACCGTGGAGCGGCTTTTTGCAAAAAGATGAGGGGGAAACTCAGTAAGAGATGTCGGAGAAGCGAAATATACGAGATCACAAACGTAGATTGCTCGCGGCTAAATATGAATTGAGACGAAAGCTTTATAAAGCCTTTTGTAAAGATTCCGATCTTCCTAGTGATATGCGGGACAAACTTCGTTATAAGTTGTCCAAGTTGCCAAGAAATAGTTCCTTTGCACGAGTAAGAAACCGATGTATTTCCACGGGTCGCCCTCGTTCCGTATATGAGTTCTTTCGAATTTCTCGTATCGTTTTTCGTGGATTAGCATCTCGAGGTCCTTTGATGGGCATAAAGAAATCGTCTTGGTAGCAACCGCCAAACCAATAGAACAAGGGTTAGCTCTGCAGCTGGTCCACAAGCAAGGTAAGTAGGTCCATTACCGGCCGGCTCCGGACCGAAAAGACCTAACGGACTAATCCCTTATCTCGGATCGGAGATGCTAACGGGGCGGGAATCGAAGTGGGGGACCTCTCTACCGCCTGTGTCTATCTCCTGTCAAGTATGCTCCCCAGACATAGACTACGTACAGGGTAGTACTCTTGGAAAGATATAATATCACCGCGTGAACATAACATTAAGTTACGAATGTAACTCCCGAGGGATCGACCACTATTCTAAATAAAGTAAGGCGGAGAACTGTTGTTCATTGGAGCGCCGGAGTGCGGAGGTTGTTCCCATCATTGAAGTCAGAGTGTGGGACTGAGCCTTCCGAATGATAAAGAAAAAAAAAGTGCTTAGTTTCGCCAACGCAAATATCATATTGACTTTCTCTCGCCGGATAGATAGAAAAGGTTGGAGAGAGTGACTTTATGAAATTCTCTCCTTTCTAAAGCTGCGCAAGGCGGCCCCCCGGTAAAAAGAAGAGGGAACAAGAATTGCCACCCTGGAAACAAGATCCATGACCGAATTACTATCATCTGTTCTTACCGAAATCACTTCTCAGCTCATTCATATAATTGGCGTTGCGGCTAGTCCGCTCATCGTTCTTATAACGTATCGGGCATTTCGCACAAGGGGATGACCGACATGGAAATGGAAAATCGGCTTTGGGACATTTGTTTTGATACGGCCCAATCGCAGATTGAAAGAAGAATTCACGAATTAGTACTTCGTTTTTATGGTGATCACTTTTCTCTTCCGCCTGGATTCACCTTTTCACAAATTGGCATCTACGTTCATAACAATTCAAGGTCCTTGGAGCACCTTCTTCCTATATATCGAAATCTTTCGGAATTGGGTCCCCAAAGCAAAGTGCCGAATTTCAACAAGTTGTTGAATTACTTCAGCAATTTATGTAGGTGCAATTTATTTGGAGGAGGTGGGTTCGAGAAGAAAAGCCATGTACGAATATAGGAAACTTTTATTTCTCATTCACAAATCCATCTTTCTTTATGCTGCTAACTCTCAGTTTGGTCTTACTTCTGGTTCATTTTGTTACTAAAAAGGGAGGGAAAATAAGACAAGGCAAATTTCATATATGGTGGTAGGGAGGGGATGGCCTCTCATCAGCGGTAGGAAGATCCAAGTTAGGAGTTTGCACAGGGGAGAATCGGTCTTGAAGCTTAGTTGAAGGTTACGGAAAAGGGAAAGTAAATCGATCGAATTTAATTAGTTCAGGATCACTCTTTTGACCCACTCGACTGAAAGGAGAGGCATTTTACGTTCTCTTTTATGGATGGTTTTTCGAGACCAATCCGACCTACTAACAAGGCTAAAAGTACACCCCAATTCATGTCCCCCCTCTTCAAGCTGTCGAATATAGATAGGGAATCCACTTCAAGGCAGGGGATAGGCATTCAAATCACTATCTTCAAATAGCGTATATAAGATCACTGCTGCGTTTTAGGGGGCGAAAATTGCATAAAAGAAGAAAGGTCTTTGCGGATCGTACCGTAGAAAGCACTACTTCCGACTTGAATGATCGAGTTGATTCCATTTTTTTTTTCGAGATTGAGTTGGTGTGGTAAGTCTTATTTGCTAATCTATATTCAGTTTCAAGAAAGAGAAGGGGAAGAAGCGGGGTAGAGGAATTGGTCAACTCATCAGGCTCATGACCTGAAGATTGCAGGTTCGAATCCTGCCCCCGCCTAATGAGATGCTGTTGAGGTAGAGATTAGCTTTGTGTTCCGTGAGTGAAAGAGATTCGGATCAATCATAAAAAAGTCAAGTAGGACAGCTGCGAACAAGTCTTCTTTCAGAAGATAGTTCATCCGAAAAAAGATCTTCGGAAACGGAAACGGGGGGCACGTCCGTAAATCAAGGAGTAGCACGGCCTGTGCCTCCCGCTAATCCAGTAGCTTCCGGGGAGGCTGAAGCCGGTCCATCTCATGTCGTGCCCTTTCCATATCAGGAAGAGGAGATAATCGGGGGGGATTCGCTTCTTTCAATCCAGCGGAGACTCTTGGGGAAATACAACTCCCCTTCTGCCGAGGAGATATATAGGGCCCGAATCGATGCCGAAGATCTTTTCGAGGTCAAAGTGGATATTATCCGCCTCATGGCGCCGCTTGACCCGGAGGGGGATTGGGATCGGCAAGGGGCCCGCGCCCTCGATAATATGCGTCGCGCAACGGGGGAGGAGTCCCTAGAGAAACTTATCCAAATCCTTGAACGAATCAAGGAAGGGGATAAGGAAACTCTAGAGGCTCTGAAGTATAGAATAAAAGGCAGAAGAAGGCGGGATGAAGCTGCCTAATGTCTAAGTCTTCGATTGTTGCATTCCTTCCTTAGTTGAAGCTGGTGGAATAGACCGGCAGTGAATCAACGGGCGTTACCTCACTTTCATGATTTAGTCAGTTTGATATCTTTATGGTCTCGCTTGGAGCACTGACGAACGAACTAAGCTAGAGGCATTTCACTTGCTGCGGAGTCCCGTACCCACCTAGATTAAGCCTGAGCAGCTAAGCCGCGATTGCTGGGACTTAGACAGTAGGGTCAGAATCCACCTAGTTCTCATAGCAGGGAGTAGCGACTGCTTAGTCTGAAAAGCTTGTGCTGCAATTCCTTGATGGAAATGCCACTGGACTTGCTCTTGGACTTTGTTCCAGACTGGTAGGCAGCTTGTGTGCGGGGTGAAAGGACGAGAACCTGCTGGCATCGAAACCGCCTTTAGGGACTGACTTATTAATTAGCTGTCATCACTCTATGGGCTAGCCCGCTTGAGCGATTCCTTACCACTCTTACGCTTTGGAGATTAAGGAAACCATGCTCCACCTTCTGCAGATGAGCCGAATTTACTCCTTTTTTTTTCTTTTTCAGAGGTCAGCTAGGAAAGGGGGTGGCCACTATTCTTAGTAGAAGATGCCAGTTTAGAGGAGGAATCGAGCTAAGATTCGATAACGGAAATGACTGCTAAGACCCAGGACCTTTCCCTTAGTCTACTAAAAAACCATTAGGAGAAGAAAGTTCTGCCTCAGTACACGAAATTAATATCGAGACAGCGGAGACGAAGACTACTTCACTATACGATAATCCCAGGGGTTATGAGCCACTCCCGACACCTCCATTAGGAAGAAGAGGCGCTCGAGAGACCTTCCCAGTTAGTCAATTAAGGCTTCCCACTCATTGATCAGGACAAAGGGTAGGTCTGATCTTGATCTTATTCCACAGAGACATAGGAAAGACAGAGGCCCTTGGACCTTTTGAGTAAACCGGACGAAGAAGAAGGAGTTGACCCTTGACTCACTACCACTGCCGAAGTTACTGGAGAACTACGACAAAGGGCTCAAATCCAGGTGGTTAAGTCTCCTTTAACAAACCGACTAGAAGACCCACAGATGAAGTTTCCCCCATTCCAGGCTTTTACGTGCATTGCATTGAGATATACCAACTTCGCACGATCGATATAACAAGGATCCAGTCCTTACCAAAAAGACGATCTTTCGACAGGATGAAATCAACGCTTGGTTCCTGCCAGTTTGACGAGAAAGAAAGAAAGAAATTCTCTGGCACGTAGTCACTCGAGCGAAGTGAAGAGCTAGTTCCCGCGTAGTGAGGGTATGGGTTTGGGTGTAACTCCCCGAAGGGAACCAAACTAAAGCATTGCATTGCTAGTGAATGAAGGTATGGGAAGGGATGGAATTTCTTTCCCATTTCCAAAACCAGTGGGCAAAGAAGACGCTGTTGGACTAATATCATAGGCTCTTTCTTTTAGCGCAATTGAAGAAGAAGATGCTCTTACTTTGGTTTTCAGGAAGCTAGGGAGTCTTTGGTACTTCCAACCAATGAGAGTCATTTCACCTATAACCGATTTGAGGAAGAAGACCCCAACACCTCTATCGATTGACTATCTTGATGCGGAGGGGCCGCTTCTTCATGAACCAAAAGTTATAGTTTTCCTAAACCAGCAGATCCTCTTTCTCACAGCATTTTCGGAACAGGCTCAGTGCGCCTTGGGAGAAATCGATTCGGTAGTGAGAATCGATTGAGACTTAATCATACCTGAGCCTTCTCTGACCTTCTTTGTCTGGGCAGTTAGCTATAAAAAGCAAGAAATGAGAGCTAGAACTAATGCCACGCCACGGTCTATGTCTTTTGACAAAACTTTGCTAGAGGGAACTCTAGGATGATCATCTGGTAGGTCGTCAAGGGTTTCAATAGGAATCTAGTTGGAAATCCGGTCTGTCTGTCAATCAAGAAAGAAAGCTCTAGTTCAATTCAAATAGGTCAAGCGAAGGAGGACATAGAATAAGCTTACTATTGAAAGTGACAGACGTCGGGCTTAAGAAAAGCAGGTTTAGGAGCTTAGATCCGGGTACACACCTGGAACAGGCCTAGGAAAGAGAGACAACGGAATCATCAAACCTATTCGTCATAAAGATATAGAAAGCTGGTTTTGGGGGCTTCTCCTCACAAGAATACACGGAATAGATAGACGCTAAACGATTCCAATCTTAAGGATCAGTTTCAAGCATAGACGCCTTCTCCACCCACAATTGGACTCAACAATCTCTTTTATCATAAGAAAGGGAACTGGGGACTTAGGGTTTCAGCGTGCCAAATCCAATCCCTTATCCCGTAGAGTACCTGTATCCTGTCTTTCTGGCATATCTCTCTTTTTGTGCCTAGACATCTGATAATGGATGCCCATTCCCGGGAAATAACATAGAATAGAAGGCGCAGGTGATTCATTCTATGACGTTGTTACCGAGGCCCTTACAGGAGAGTGATTCTATCTTAGGGATATGTTAGGGCTATGTCGGGAGATCAGTCTTTCTATTATGATATTGTTACAATCCCTACCCTTCTTAGTCTAGTGGCTGGCGGGTCCATCCTTCGGTCAGAGATTGTGAGTTCATTGCTATAGCTATTGCTGTTGCCACGAAGTTATTTGGTATCAGTATTCAGTATATCGAAATCTCCTCCTGCTTCATCTGATAAGACACGAAGTCTTGAGATTATGGTTTTAGTTAGCGCGTAAGTTCAGAATCATCCTAGTGTGACGTACTGCAACTGATAGACCACACAGACCGCTTTCCGGGCTAGCAATACATCCCTTTTTGCTAAAAAGCAAGGAAGAATATATCGTTCATTCTCAATCCACCATTTCACTCTCTGTAAGGCAGAAGAGGGAAAGAAAAAACAAAAAAAAAGGCATACAAGTGCGTTTGATAACCGCACAGGAACGCGAATGTCTACGAGAGGCGATGTTTGATTACCGCAGGACGTAAATAACAGATAGTGAGTCTTCTACCTCTCGGTGCATTCTTTCCTGGACCATCGTGAACTGGAATACCAACTATTTATAAGTTTCCAATTCAAAATGTTTTGAGAAATTCAAATGTTATAAGTCAGGAACGCTATGTGAATAGGGTCTTTAAGCCCTCACCCAGCATCTATTAGTTCAATCAACATACGTTGAAAAAAGAATTTTTAAGCCCTCCCTATTCTCTCTTAAATAAAGCTATGAAAAAACGGTAGTAATGTGGAATTACTGTTACCATTCCTGTGAGCTGTAGAGTTAGTTATCCCTTATCATCCCTGGTATTCCTCCTCTCTATGAGATGTGGGATCGACCCCGCGAGCCCTTCCTGTTTCTACATCCTTTTGGATGATAAGGCATGCCTATCCATTTTTTTCCAGCCTTTGTTCCACTATCAACCACCGGAATGGTTATTTTGCTTGCCCCGCTTTCCTCTCCCGCGGCAAGAGCTCGTTCGCCAAGTCCGAACTCCCACTTTATCGTCGATGACGGCTCTCTTCGATGCTAGCAACCGCGTTTGACCTTTTTCCGCGCTTCTTTCAATTTCTTTACATTCTGGAGAGACTTTACCTTTACTTAGAGAGGGGCAGCGGTACCACGCTCTTCCGTGCTCGTAGGTTGACTTCCCTATGCATCCCGACTAAGGTCTCACAAACGTGCACTTCCCTTATGCATCCAGCCGCTTTACTAATGTGAATAGGTTATACATAAGGGTGGGTTGGTTATATACTCTTATGCGCGTTCCTTCTTCGAACCTTTTGGTATGTATTGCCCCCAGATCCACCAGACGAGAAAGTCAATTCCGCACTGCTGCTGAGTCGTCGGACTTATCCACCAAGGGATTCGTGGAATTTCTGTGGATTGCGTTGGGGGAAATCTACCAAAGCTAGGCAGATAGATAGACTCCTTTCCCGCTGCTAAGGGAGAGTAAGAAAAAAAAAGCAAAATGATTGTTTTTTAATCAGCGCCTCCTTTTCTTTTGGGTATGCAGGTACTACGAGTCCTCTCACTACCAACCAGCAGACATCATCTGGCTGGGTCTTGCCGGTATCAACAACAAGAAAAAAACAAAAAAATGGAAACAGCAACTAACTATGGCTCTTGGCCCAGACAACGTCCTAGGCGTCGGGGAGATCGGAGCAACAAGGAACGCCTAGACGACGTTTTTATTCCTGGGCTGCAGTAAGTAGATCGAGAGGTCGTTCCGCCCCTTGTCCCCGAATATGGGTAATATGTTCTAACAAATTCTTGCTCCAATCTGACCTAGCTGGCGAGCGATCCCAGTTCGCGGCAGAGAACAAGACAGCAAGCGAGCGTACCTTTGTTCGCTTCTTCTCCACCAAGCACGGAAGTTTAAGGATAACTGTAGGTCGGTGGCTACCTAAGGAAACTCCGATTCGATCCGCCCCCCAGCTGGGAGGCATCTACCTCATCCCGATCACAAGGAGAGGTTCACCATGATGGGGGTACTTTTTTTTTCCCTTCCGGAAAGAATGAAATGCATAGGGGACCATCCTTTTGTTGCGGCATGCTCCTCAGATTTACGGATTCGCAGGGGGCCTCAGGCCCTACTTAGTTGACTGACAATGACAAAGGCTTGCGAAACTAAGTAGGGCCTTTTCCTTTTTGAAGAACCCATTCTCATTATCTTTCATACATAAGTCAAGTAGGCGCTCCCTAACCGGTCGCCTTAGTAGCGTTGACAAAGAAGAACAGCCGGTTAAAAGACAGCGAATCTTTTTATATATATATAAATAAAATAAGATATATATTTTATATAGGCCAGCTTTACAAGTTACCCTTCCTCTTGATCTGAGGTGCGAAGAGAAAGATCTATTTTTTATGACTTCCACTTATCGATCCCGGCCCGGAAAAGTGACCGACCAGGGCCCTATTTTTGAATGAAAGAAAGGGTTTATGAGCCCTAGCCCTGTAAGCCCACACCTGTGTAGAGTAGATCGTTCAACACCTGCGGCACAAACCCATTTTTGACCTATTGGTCCTAGTATCATAGGCGACCGAACGGCCGCCCCCTAATTACTAGACCAACCTGCTGTAATAATTCCATAAACACCTAACGAAGATATGGCAAACAAATAAAGTAGCCCTATGTTCGAATCTGACAATACCATACCATAATCAAAAGGTACAACGGCCCGAGCGACCAGACTTAACATAAATGTAGCCACTGGAGCCATTCTAAAAAGGGAGAAATTAGCACTACTTGGTGAAATAGGTTCTTTTAGAATCAATTTCAAACCATCTGCTAGAGGTTGTAACAATCCGAACGATCCCACTACATCAGGACCCTTTCGACGTTGCACAAAAGCCATTACTTTACGTTCAGCTAGCACTAAAAAGGCTACTCCTAGTAGAAGTGGTAGAATTATTCCAAGTATTTCAGCTGGAACTGCTATGTACGTTTTCGATTTTCTATTCACTCATGATCTGGCCTGGTCGACCCAATCATGATATTGAAGGATTGGACCTTTTCTCGCAAAAATTCCCTAGGACTGCTATAACTCGCATGATATAGACCACAAAAGTAGAAAGATCACAGCACTGATTCCATTCGGTTATTCATTCCTTAGTTTGAATCTCGGTCAATCCATAAACACGTGCAATACCATCTCCAACGGACACCACTCAACCGATCCGAAGCACCCCGAACTAATTCATGATAAGCCCACCAACTTCCTGGATTACGTGGACTGCTCACGTAATATTGTTCTTACGGTGTCGTGACCCTTTCTTTCTAGAGCCTTCTCTAGGCTTTTCAAGAAAGCAATTTCTTGTCGGTCTCTTTCCTCCACGGGCACTACTTGACGGTGGGGCTCTTCGACTACCGGGTACTCGGTAAGTTTGTCAAGCAGTGCACGTTTCTCTTCCAAGAAGTCGACAATCACGTCCGTTGTGTTGTAGGGAGCCACCTCGGCCAAGGTGGGGTTTAGGGAAACAATGTGGTGAAAGCGGTTAAAGCACGATTGTTTTAGCTCCCGGATATGGAGATCCCGGGCCTCGAACTCGAGCAGCCTACTATACTCCCTTTGAGAGGGAGCGTGGTCAAGCAGCTCTTTTATGCCTGACCAGTATTCCCCCTTCTCCTTGCCCAGGAGATAAGGGGAATTTGCCTGCTCGAGGCGCGAAATGCGATTGCTCAGGGACGTTTCCAAGCTCGCATTTCGAGCAACCAACGGGCCTTCTATATCCCCTTGAGGATGAGCCCTAATGGGTTGCTCTTGTGCGCCGACCCCAGCGCCCCCCCCATCGCCAGGTACCTCGTCGCAAAAAGAGATAAGTGGTTCAGTGCTAAGGGAGGCCAAACTAAGGAGGAGTGATGCAAAACGCACTACCAAAATAAGCAGCTCCTCGAAAGTAGTTCCATGAACTATCCTTTTCGGGATTGGATTTTTTTGATAGTGGAAATGCCATAAAGCGCGAACCAAGATCCGTGATACGAAAACCAAAATAAGAATGAGGAAGAAAAAGATATCGTGATGTAAGTCTATTATTCCTTGAATCATAGATGTTGCTGCGTGGTCTAAACTAGTGACAAAGTTGCTAATTTGATTTTCTAATAGATAGAATAGAATCGTGAGGAATTTCTTTAGCTTTAGAACAATAACAATCATTTTGCTTTGGTTCATTATGCTCCACTCCCCGAATAAGAGGAGATTTAGAAAAAACTAGAAGCTGTGGTTGGTTGTTGACCAACAGAAAGGCATGGGAGAAAGAATGAAAAGCATTCTTATCGATCTTGAACAACGATAGACTGAACACTCACCCAATTTCGATAAAAGGTGAAGTCGAAGCTACTCGATCATTCAACAGGGACAGCAGGAATCTACGCTAGGATCCGACCTGCGCTACCAGCTGTCTTCTCTTATGCAATTTCTAGTTAGAACCTTTTTTACCATAAGGATCGAAGACTAAGACCGGAAATTCTGCATCCACTTTCCGGGAAAGAATTATGCCTTTATGAATAAAGTGAACTTACGGAATACCCGAGCCGAGAGACAATCGCTCATTTCTTCTGTATTCGGAGCGAGAACCTAGAGTGACGCCCCTCCAGACAAAGCATGGGATAGTCTGACCAAAGGAGCCAACTCTTACCCATGAAGTCTCAGGCCCAGAAGGTCATAACCAGCCACACCAACCCTAGTTCAAGGGGTATGGTGGACAGCCGCCAGGGTAGATAACGGTCCATGATCTTAACTAAGTCACATTTCACTTGACTTACACGACCACGGACCCTATCCATATCCTTAACCAGACTGATGATTGGCTCAAAAAGCTTCTTATCTGCATGCTTAACCAATACTATAATTTAGGCTAAACTGAAGAAAGAACAATAAAGACGCACTAATACATCAGCACGGTCATCTTTTCGAAGGATCATCTTTCTGTGAAAAGAAGGAATAATCCTAGGATAACCTGACCGTGTTAGAGAGACAGGGACAGATAAAGAACCTTTAGGTCGATTGACGCCGCCATAGGCAGTCATGAGACAAGTATTACACTGCTTAAGATAAAGCGCAAGATGTAAATATCCACTCTTTCGACCCAAATAGATTACCTGTTTGGCGAACAAGTAGGCGGCAATACACATCTCCTTATTCAGACCATCAGTGAGTATTAAGATCACCTTTGATAGAAATGATCTTAGTACCCGAGAATCTTCTAAAACTCTCTGCCATCGGACAGTTACAATCCTAAGTGATGAAGGAAACACACTACTCAGTCGGAACATTACTAGTTCACTATGAACGTGTGTCATCCGTTTATCCAATCATTAGGGTTACTAACGCTGGATGGTGGCAACTGACATATATATAGTGAAACTTCAAAAAAATAGTATTCAAGACAAGAGCCCCTTCCTCTTCTCCCCCCGAGGGGCTTCATTAAACCTTATTTATAGCGCATCAGGGGATCACACGAATGCTCATATGTAAAGAAAGCCGGGGTCATCCTCTATGATGGCTGGAACCGGGATTGATGATAGGGGGCTTCCGAACGAACTGACTGGATGATCTGGATATGGATCTAGATCGGGGTGAAGACTTCGCTCGTACAAGTAAACAGACGTTGGTGATTCCGCGGAATCAACTGTAAAATCCTTTCTTACGCTATTCAAAAAGTAGAATAGGAAAGGGCTCTGAAGAAGATGATATAGAGAGTCATCCGAAGCGGTCTCTTCTAAGTGGTCCATTGGGGTAAGCGCGGGAGCTGCAATCCAGCAGAAGAACGAGGAGAGAAAGGGAGGGGAGTGCCTCCTTTCGGACCTTCGGACTGTTGGAAGGGGCATCGTCATTGTCGGTTCTGACTCAACCGTGCTATGGGAAGGCTACGGGAGCGTAACCTTGCACCTCCTTTATACGTGCGCGCCTGGATTCGAGAGCCATCGTGTCAGAGCTCACAACTCAGCTTAGGCGGTATCCCTTCTATCTATATGATATCTTTCCTTGCCTGGTGAACTAACTTTTTCTATAAAATCTAAGTTGATATATAAGATTGCTGCTTCTTCGAACTTCTATACGCAACTAGCATAGCGTGAATCTAATCTAGCCTATAATCGAATCGAACTCAGTTTTCTTAATAAGATATTTCTGGTTAGCCTCTCAAAGAGCTTATTCTATGACTTCTATATATCACACGAAGCCTCCCTACTTTATACCAGATACCAGCTGATTCATCAATACAAATACCAAGATAGACGAGAGAAGGCTAGCCGTCCTTATCTTTCTTTTTTCCCGATGGGATAATCTGATCAAATCACTCAGAGACCTGTTTTTCGACTTCATACATGATCTCAGGGGAGAATCACTCCTAGAAGCATTCGATTCCCCGAAGGAAGTGCGATGGAACTCATTCATGGCTGGCTTTCTTGGTTGCCTAAAAGCGCATCTGATATTGGCTCGAGCCTGACCGCTGCTACCATTCTTCTTGACCTCGACACCGGCCGTTCAAGTACTAGTTGCCCCGGCTGGCTTTGTGACTTGGCCCCTTTCCGTGCCTGAAACTGAAACTGACAATCGCCCAAAGGGGGAAAAAGAGACCATGTCTGATTTCGAACATTCGATTCTACCTATCATGGATGAGGGTTACGCAGAGGCATAGCAGGGAGCGACAACCGCCTTTCCTTAACTTCAGGGAAAGAAAGGAGCAGCTTGATCAGCCATTAGAGATCGCCTTCTAGACCTTCACCTAGATTACATCACGGAAGCAAAAGAAAGAGGATGCATCTCATTGAATGTGGTTAAGCATAGCCCGGGAGATGATGTATTCTAGGGGGGAGCCCTTTCTACTCGTATCAGACACGAAATGAACGAAACTTGACTTTTATCAAGACATACGAGGCATACTCAGATGAGTCTTCTCTTCACCCGGTTCGAGAACTAGATCTCCTTGATTAAGCAGTCCCACAGGCACGGTCAGGAATCAACGTAGGATCCTACAAAATTTTAGGGGGGAGGACGTTCTATTTATAGATTCAGAGTTTAGCCCGTAAGCTATTGATTGATTCGGGATCAGAGTGACTCAGGGGCCAGCGGTTCCAAATTTGCCTTTTCAGGTTGGGTTCAGGCCAGGAAAAGACCCCTTTCTCTGTCATCATATGGTCTAAAAAAAAGGGTGAAGTCAAGGCACTCTGGCATCGTGAGAGGAGCTTGAAGGCTCAGGAAGAGAATCCGCTTTGACAGAAGTTTCAGTATCCCGTGTGGTGTGAGTTTTCTCTCTTGCTAGAGTATGGAGTCAGGCACAACAGCCCAATCAAACAAACAATGAGAATCGGCTTGACTAACTTATGTTAAACCAAGATATTCTTGACCTTTGCTTTCATTAGCTTTCTTCCTCAGACAATAAGTTTAGCCATTCCTATCTCAAATGAGTCCGGTAGGATTGTTCCTCTTCAAACAAAGGAACGAAGTGCTCGACTAAAAGGAGAGGATTGTAGATCTGACTTTCACAAGTCAGGGGTTTAGGGCTTTTTTTATAGAGTTAGAGTAAGGGGGGCGGAGCTTGAGGCTTCTCAGCCGCAGGAACAGGGAACGAATCCTCCAAAAATGGAATGAGTTCGCAATTACTACCACAAGAAAAAAGCCGCCCCCTCATCACTTACCGCTATTTTTTCTTGGGGGAGTTCACAACATTTTTTCTTGCGTTCCTTTCTATTGATGAAGAGAAGAGTCGTGTTCTTCCAGAAATGAAGGCAAAGGCCCCCCGAGCCCGAGGGGGATCTTGGAGGGGCACCAAAAAAAGGTTTTTTTCCCGAACAAGCAACGGACTGAGCGCGCTAGCGCGAAAGCCTATAGCGTTAGCGCATCCGTTTTCTTGCTGGGAGCAGGAATGCATCAACAAAACTGCCCTTCCATATAGATCGTCGTGGCATGAACTCAGAATTTCTTCGCCGCCCCTACTTCTGTAAGGCTAGCTTCTCCTCCTTCATCGTCGTTGGTCCTTCGTTTGTAGTGGTCATTGTATAGTGAGAAAGCTCACCCCTGCCTTTAGACGAGAAAGCCCTCTTTTACATCCCCTAGACAAATTTTAAATGCTACAACCCATTGTTGTTCTTTTGACGATGAACCACTCCGGCGGTTTCTTTGTGTTAACAATGGATACTTCTTGGTGTTTGCCGGAATTCCGACTTGGGGATACCTTTGACCGATTGCCTGCCCCTTCATTATGATTAGTAAGATGGGGAAAAGCACTCGAGGAAGAAGAACCTTTCAGAATGGGTCCCCCTACTCAAAACTAAGAGGGGATTATCTAAAAATCTCCGAAGCGATAGGACAAGTCATGATGATCAATGGGGAAGACGCATTGCCCTCGAGCTCGGTTAATAAAGCACCTGAAGAACCACGAAAGGAGGAACATACTTCGGAATACTTAAAGTAGAGGGAAATGATGTCAAGCGGATCGGAAGAAGCCCGAAGAATCAAACAAAGAATTCATGAATGCAATGAAGTAAGCCAAGATCAATGGAGGGGCATCCAGTCAAGTACCCACATTCCGATTCCCAATCATGGATGAGCCTCCTCTACTACGGCAAAGAACTCCTTTACCTTATTTCATGAATGGGCAATCCGAGAGGCCTCGAAAGCGATTCGCTTATGAATCTCCTATTGAAGAGTTATACTATGATCGCTCTGTGGTTCCGCCTCTCGATCTCGGAAAGATTGAGATTGAGGCAATGATACAAGCTGCAGTAGAGCCGGGAAGAAACTGAGATTCAAGGATTTTTTCCGACATCCAGATGTAGCTCTGCCGGAAGGGTTCAAGATACCGAAGTTTAGTAAAGTAAATACAATGGGGTCGGCGACCCATATCATCACTTGCTGTTCTTCTGTGGGGATTGCCGAAGCCTTGATTCCCAGTCTGGGTTATTTTTCCACCTTTATCAGAAGTTATTAGAAGGGGAAGCACTCAAGTGGAACTCATCTCTCCCCCTTGATGCTCTACGTAGTTTTGACGATGTGATTGACAGATTCACCAGCCAGTAGTTGCACCAGGTGGAACATCCCCCAATCTCTGTGATCCGGTGAATGAAAAAATGCGGCCCGGTTTTGAATTCATTACCTTTGTTAACCGATGGAGGAATTTAGCAGCTAAAGCAAAATGGAACATAAAATAGGAAGATGCAGTACAGATGGTTATCGATAACCTGCATGGGCCCATCAAGGAAGCGCGATGTCGGTCGAAACTCCATCATTAGTGATAGGAAAGATTCTCCCTGTCCGGTCGACTTGCTCCAGTTTCACCTAACTAAGTGAACTATGGGCAATTTTCTGAGGGCAATTCGAGAAAGTCGAAAACTACATCGGCACATGAGGCTGGACTCGGCCCCTATTGTGAGTGTCACAGGCAAGCAAGGCGGGATCCTTCGGAGCTGTCGGAAGTCACTCTAGTAGAGTAGTGAATTAGCTCAAGATCTCCACTTCGACCTGAGGAAACTCAAAAGTCGAAAAGAACATCTATGATATGAAAGGATTCGCTCCGGGCGGAGGTTCTTCTTAAAGAAACGAAGTGATAGCACAATGATCTACTTACTATGATTAGTGATTAAGTGAGCGTGGCATGCGCAGCGAGTCGGGTAGAGCTTCGATTCATCAATCCATTTTGGTTCACCCTAAGCCGTGAGTCATCAGTCCAAGAACATGGTATAGAGAAGGAGCTTGACTACCTGTAAATTGTAGGGGGGAGGTCTTTAAAACACGTTTGAGTCAAAGATAGTTCTTTTTCCCGTAAGTGAGAGCACTGCCCGATACTGCTTGCTCGGTCCTCTAACAAAAATGGTATATATATATGTATGCATTCCAGGCCTTAAACAATTCTTGTTCGAACTGTTCAATGTTAAGACATGGATGGTCTGCAAGGAAATCTGCTAAAGCCTGGCCTTTGACTGAATTTTTTGAAACATAAACCGGATTAAAGCCAAACTCCATTTGATAACTCTACCTTTGAGCAATGGTCTGGACAACATATACTTAAAAACATCAGTCTGTGCTATAACATAAACAACAACAGACATCAGATAATGCTTCAGTTTTACTGCGGCAAAATACAAGGCCAAACATAATTTCCCTATCGGAGTATATTTAAATTCAGCCAAGTTCAAACACCTACTTAAATAGAATACAGCTTGTTCATGGCCTAGATCATTGTCTTGGGCCAACAAACATCCTATTGATTCTTCTGCTGCAGATATATAGAGCTTCAGAGGCTTCCCAATTCAAGGAGGAATCAACACTGGAGGCCTTGTCAAAGAATCTTTAATTCGATCAAAAGCCTCTTGGTGCTCCTGCTCCGACACAAATTCTTGTTCAGATCTTAGCGGTGAAAACACCCTTGTCTTTCCTGCAGAATTGGAAATGAACCTGCGCCAAGAAATCTTTGAAATTCCTTTTTTGCCTCTAAGATTGCTCTAGCTTTATTCTTATCCACTTCGATTCCTCTACTGTGAACTAAGAACCTTAGGAAATTACCTGCTGACACACCAAAGGCACATTTCAAAGGATTCATCTTCAGTTGGTGTTTCCTCATTCGAAGGAAAGCTTTTTCCAAATCTTCCGGATTTACTGTCAGACTTTACGACTACATCATCAATGTAAACTTCCATGAATTTACCAATCATATCATGGAAGATTGCATTCATCGCTCTCTGGTAAGTGGCACCAGCATTTTTAAGAAAAAAACTCTGAATGCAGTTTTATGCACATCTTCTTCATCTCCTTCGAATACTGTCCAGTTTATGGCAAGCCTTCTCTCAGCCATGTACACCATCCATTTTCGAATGGTGGCCTGGACTGCCTCCATTCGATCTTTGTTCCCTGTCTCCTCACTCGGGAGACATAGTAGTGTGAACTTCTCTCTGGCCCTTCATGCAATAATGGCCTAGAGAGTCTCTGACAAACTGCTTCCACTTTGACTCTAGTGTCAACAGATTTCTTCTCAACCATTTGGCAATCCACCAAATCTGGAAGGCTACCAAATTGGATCTGGTACTTCGAACAACTGTCTTTCGATTCAACCTGATTGCTGGACTCCCCATCCTTCAGGTCTTCTTCCATCAGGTCATCCTCTGGGGTCTTCAGATAACTCATCTGAAACCTCTGCTGATGAGGTTTCTCCTTTCCTTTCTCCAACCTCTTGTGATCACCTTTCCCAGCTTGATTTTCTGCTGGGTACTTCACTGCCAAACCTACGTTTGGCTTTGTTTCTGCTTCAGCTTGCAACTTGATCTTTGCTGAAGCCCTTTTCCTTAGCATTCTCCTCTTCTGAGTTCTGGTCAGTTTGGGTGACTGTGCCCCTACGGGCTTCTGCAGCCTTTTTTTCAGACTTGGATTTCTGGACAGCAGACAGCCATTGATCAGCAGGTGGAATGGGGACCTTAACCATCCTAGGTTTCTCTGGAAAGTTAGGCATCTTCCCAAACATTGCCAGCGGATTTTGTGTAGGTCTGATGCTCTGGAAGTTCCTCTGCTGCAAAAAAGTTCTCCTATGCTGCCCCCCAAGTGACAGAACTGGCTGCTTGGGGACCAACCTCTGAGCAGCATCCTGTCTGGCAGAACCCAACTGGATGGCTCCAGAAGAAAAGAATTCTGCATGGAGGAGATTCGAACAGCTCTCACACATCCTATGCCTCAAAACCTGAAGGTTTTCAACCAGTCTAGTCATTCCAGGAGGACTCTGCAATACCTGCTTGTATGTCATCCCAGTCTCACTTGCCCTCGAGGACTCAGAACCACTTTTCATCATCCCTTCAGTAGCATTCCATTGGTCAACTGACATGGCTTGCGTCCCTTTTCTTTCAGGAATGAAAAAATCCTAAAGTCCCATGGCAGAAGTCTGCTCTCGAGTAAGAGAAACAGTGCCACGAGCCACTTGCTTGATCAGGAAATTCTTTAAGATTTTGCACTGTATGCAGGTCTGTCAAGTTCCATCTGCAGAACTTCTCTAACCCCTCATCGCAGAAGATTGGGAACCTCAGGACACCAGAACTCACCAAATCATTAAAGAGATGATTGGCAGTGATGGTCTCCCATGACATACCTTCCTTGTGCCTGCACAGAGAGTGAAGTATTCAGATTAATGCTAATCACATTCAAATCAACGAAAAAAGGAAAAGGTGGCTTTGCTTCCACCTCCATCACATCATTCCTTTCAGGGGGAAAGACCTTCGATTTGATCCTGAATGATGTTTCTGAAAACAGTTTTTAGTGGCATGTGCAATAAGCCTCTCTCGACCCTCCCTTTCTCATACGTCTTTATGAAAGCCTCTCGCTTTTCGAGATCCGGTCCATCATCAACTCAGTAAGATCTTCTTGTTTGCTTGCTTTTCTTTGTTGAACCCTCTACGGTCTACCCTATATCTCGATATCCCAATTCTAGCGTTCATTAGCAGAAGTAGAGATAGGGGGAGATAGGTAAAATTACAACATTTATGTGAAAATGACAGAAGCCGCTATAATATATATAAAGGGAAGAAGCACATCCTAAACCTTCACCTGCGAAGCGCTACGCTCCTGCTTACGAAAGACTACTTTCCAAGCGAACTACTGAAGACAGACTACTGGGAGTGGGAATAAAGCTCCAGCCCTTAGCCCTTCACTCCTCTCCCTAATGGTCGAGCTATTTTTCCTTTTTGAAAAATGGATGCATGGGTTTCCAAGGGCCACATGATAAGGATAAGAAAGCTCTCGATCCCGGCTAGCTTCAATTAATTAAATAAATAAACCGGAAAACTCGTACTGCAACTATGCCAAGCCCGATCTTGGTTCCAATGCTGCAGAGACAGGTCTTGCTGATCGAACTAATCTACTTTAGGGATGAACCTAGCAGCCTTTAATAGTTATGGTAAACCAACTAGCTATCTTGCTTCCACAGCATCTGTACTTGGGTATACACTTCTTGGTACTCACACAACACTCTTTCATTTTTTTTGGTAGGGGCTGCCCGAATTCCATTTCTTTCCATCGTGTTTGATCCAAGATGTCACGGACGCCTTTCTCAAACATTCCATTTTGTACTTGGAAAACGAGCCGACATCTTTCATTTTTGAAAAAGGGAACCAACGCCGCTAGGCAAGGCTGGGCGTGGGAAACGAGCTGGCATGGTTTATAACGACCCATAGGCTTCGAGCATGAGGGCTTTAGGGATACGGATTGGGAAGTTGATTGTGATCCTTACATTGTACAGCTGACTGATGGCTTATCTTGCTTGTTCTGCCGATTGGCTTTTTTGTCTGTTATTAACCCCCTGTCGCTTTGATTTTTATTGCAAATATCTCTTTCTTGTTTTCCTTAGAGTCTTAAAACTATCTTAAGAGAGTGAGTGCCTTACTAGGAGTACGGTTTAGACTTTGCCCAAATAGGTTGCTAGGAAGAGAATGGGTTGTGAAAGAAGGAGCGAAAGCCACTCGACCAACGGGAGAGGAGCGAAGGAGGGAGAATGAATCCCAATCCAGTGCTATTGAATGGTATAGAATCCGCTCTTAGCAGCAAATACTTCTATTCTACGATCTGACTATGCCCAGCCAGGCAAATAAGACATGGAATTGGACAGCTTAAACAAGGTAGAATCAATAGAGTAGATTAGGCGCATGCCATGGATTAGCCCTTCTTTACTACATACATATTATCAGTACCTGCAATTTTATCTAAAAAAAGAAAAGATCTAGCTCTTGTTAGTGGGTCAACGTATTCAGTATTCTCGAAGCACCATGTCCTGAGGTCACATGCCTTCTACCTCAATCCAAATCCTCAAACACACTCGATGAATCCGGTTCCAACGGACGCACCAAAAGAGTTTTACGACGGAGAAAAGAAAAGGCTTTTTCGGGTGGAGGGAGAGCGACCCTAGTCCTATTCTGCTTTATACGTTATCCTTTTGAAAGTCATACTAAGCCTCCCCATCCGCCTCTACCCCTTCTTAGCTTACCGAGCTCGATCGATATCACTCACTGGCCTTGTTCGTTTTTGATGCCCGGAAATCCAATGTATTTTTTCATGAATGTCTGGAATGACAATGACTGACCAATACATGTCGTGGAAGTCTTCAACTGCTCTGAATGAGTTGCATCATTCAATAGATTGATTATCGTGCACAAAGCGGCTTTTCTGCACCAGATTACAGGAGAGATCGTTCAGTCAGATACGCGACACCAACCATAATATCTATAAAATCTTTTACTCCTGCAGCCGAGAAAGTGCTTTTCCCAAGCAGATTTCATTGGATATTAAAAAATAAAGGGAAAAGGAAAGGGTCAAGTCAACTCTCATCTTTATCTTTCTTTTCATAAGATGTCCTTTTGAACGAAACATTTAGTATTGGGTAACTAGAAATTTCTTTTCTTTCTGTTAGCTTTTTTGCAACTACCTTACCCCCATTTCACCTTCCCTTCCAAGATAAGATGATATGCCCTTAGTTTAGAATCAGCCCCTACTTGATTCGCTTCCCTTCATTATGGCACCTCGCGCTAGCTAGGGATATTCTTTTTTAGTTCCCTGCGGGGCTGTCCCACGCCTCCGGGTGAGCTACCTAGACATTAAGCGGCGAAACTCCTTCTTTCGTCCCTGACTCGATTTCCTGGGCGGGGGAATCTACGAATGTGATCGCCCCTCAATCAGGCGAAGCGGAGATTCTTACTGAAGATAGGTTGTTCCAGGGCTCAGACCTTGCGATTGACCTAAGCTAAGAGAAGGAGTCTTCTGCTGCCCATCTTCCCGCGCACGAGTGGCTTTTTTTGGCTATTTTTAGTTTTCCGCTGTCTTGTTCGGATTCGTACCTTCAGCCGTCACCCGAAAATGCTTTGAAAAGAAGAGATGACTAGGGTCCAGTACCATGCCCAGGGAGCTATGGGATACTCCATAATAGGCAGCCCAGAAGCTCGTAGCACGAATCCCGACTTTCCTCTTACCGATAGGCATCAATCCAAGTCGCTGAGGGACTAAACTAAGAGTTCCCCTCTAGACTTGAGAGAAGAGAAGGTTCGTGATCCCACACAGATTCTCAATCAATATTCATTGAATGATGGCCCATTCCCTGGAAAATTAGGATAAGCCAAAGGTTCCGTTCACGGATCAAGTAATTTAATATATGATCTTTCTGATTCCGCTAAACCGCATACGATATCAATGAAGGCTAGGAAAAGGAAGAGGGCGGGTTTGTAGCGGAGGTAGACTCTGGCTCTGGGAGTGGAGGAGATATAGTCGATGGGATGGGCGGTCCCCCATTACCATTAGTCTTCTGTGTTTACAAGGGTAGAGTCAAGTTGATTGATTTGCGATCGGGCCGGTCTTCCGGAGGTGTAAAAGAGAAGAGGGATCTTTCAGAGTTGAAGGAGATTTGGAGGAAATGGGAGCTAGATTACACAATCCGTCTGATCAGGGGTTTTCTTACTTGTGAAAGGTTTGTTTTCTAATCTTGTGATCTCCAGCCAGCCTTCACCGGTGGACGTAGGTCTACTGACTGACTCAGACCAGTATGGTTGGTCTTCTTGTGTTTTCTTTGCCTCACTAAACTAAGAAATAAGCACTCTAACAAAGAAAAAGAAGGATTTGACTTTATTTAATCGAATGCCGTGGACCAGCCTCGCATCAAGGCATGTCTAAGCAGGGTCTGCACTACTACTGTCAACAGGAGGAGGCGCAGATGAATTGCCAGTGTTAAGCATATAGACGAGTTCATCGATATTCACTCTATGACCAGAATGTCTTGCTTAGGGCACGAGCTGGGCTCGAACCAGCACTTTCCAGATCCGGTAAGTCGAAGAGCACCCGAGATTGATTATATATCATAATAATAACCTCCCTACCCGCGGGTGTACTAAGTACCTTATTGTTCAATTTTGCCTTAACCGATTTAGACAGAGAGTTCGTAAATCTGTTTCCAGGACTGCCATATTATAGATATATCCACGAAGCATACGTCTTAGAATGCTGTAACAATAAGCAGCTTTTCGATGAGGGGGAGACTATCAACTTATTGAATAAGTTGCGACTTAATGCATCAATAATACCCATTGAAAGGGGACAGAAGCCCGAACCATGTCTTTTTTTGAAAGATATATCTGTCAACCATGATGGAATCATTCAACTAATACAGAGAAAATGAAGAAGGGAACCCCCGCAAAGTGGAAAAAGTAATCAGGTAACTAAGAACCTAACAGAATTGATCTTATAACTCTTACAGAAAGTGAAGTGCCCCATGCTAGTAATGAACCTGTTATATATAATTAAATATGCTCAAAGCGACCTTAGCCCGGAAGGCTTTAGATCAGTATCTTCCCCACGGAGCTAAATAGGGAATTTTGGCTTCAATTGTCGTAATGCTCTAGCTTCCTCTTTCCGATAGACTAGCAAAGTTCCCCGTGATTCTAAGGGAATTTCATCTAAAGCTTTTGGCCAAGGGGAAAGGGACGGGAAATTGTCTGAACTTTCTTATAGCGTAGTTCAGTCCCCGGGTACTAGTTAACCCTATTAAACTTTCGCGCTGTCTGTCTTATCAACGAAGTGAGATTAGTAGCTTTCTTGCTTGCTGTGCCTAGCTTTAAAGATGCAGGGATTGTATCCAAATAGAAGGACTAGGGCTCAACTCCGACTTAGTCTAAGACTATGCCCGAGGAAGATCTGGTAAATAGGCGGAAATTGCTTATATAGGACTAAAGTGCCCAATGGGAATAGGTTACCTCCGGCCGTAGTAAGACAAGATAACACGAAAGCTCAGCGCATAAAGATGATTTGCTCTTTCTAGCCTCCCTTTGACTGAAGCTCCAACTCGTTATTCCAAGAGGGCTAAATCCTACCTTACATCCCACGGATCGGTGATTCAGAGGTAGTTGGCATAGCTGGGAAAAGAATCCCAGGGCTTTGGACGTCATCCTACCCCCGCTCTGATCTGCCTTTCGCAGTGCTTTAGTCTCCAGTTCTACTAGTGTGAAGTTTCTTCCTAGGCTTCTTAGGGAGTGATTAGCCAGAAGGGCTTGCAAGAAGAAGGAGACTAATCGGAAACTTCAGACTGACTTATGTCTCAATCAGGAGGGTCAAGCAAGCGTCTAAACCCTATCAAATGATCTTTCGGGCTCTCCTTAACCCTACAACGTCATTTAGATCGAGTAGGTTTAAGGTAATCATAGGTAAGCCTTGTCAGGTCGGGGGAGCCACCTTCAGAGTACTGGGTTGGTTAGGGGAAAGCCTATCTACCCCTCTATTTTGAAGGCGAAGATGGCTCTCTATCTATTCACCCTGAAAGATCTGTCTCTTTTGTAAAGGGATGGTGTTTGAGGGTTACTATGGACTATCGGAGCAAAGCTCTAATGGTTTCATGGTGCCCTACTGTCAGTATATATTGTAAGGTGGCAAGTATAGAGGTTCAGACTTTCTATAGCTCCCGTGGGTTTACCAGTCCACGTGGAGGAAAGGACGTAGAACCATAAGAATTTAAGTGCACCTAGTAGATAGAGACGTCCTTCTATTGGTCTTAGCCCTTTCTTTCTTTTTAGCAAATATAGAGAACAGAGCTCCAATCAATCCCAATCCAAACCTGAAAAGAGGTAAAGCTCACTCCTAAGAGTGGTGCGCTCCTTATCTTATAGACCCGTTTTCACTTGACTTTGATTCTTAGATGATATTCCCGGTCCAATTAGAATGATAAATCTCCTGGTTGAGAAGGAGCCCATCCAGAGAGTACCATGGAATTCATTCATTGATTGCTCATCCAGGAGGAACTTCATCAGCTCTCCGTCTCGATCCTCATCTAAGCCTATGTAATGGCTTTCTTGAAGAAGAGTCTCTTTCGCTCCTCAACTTATGTTGTTATGGGCTCTACACCCCGAGGCAAAGAAGAAGTGCTTATTGGACGTCTTGTTACTTTCTTTCATTAATTCCTTTCTCGACGAACAAGCGAAGAAATCAATACCCATGATGCTCCGGCAGAAAGGTAAGGCCTGTCAGGCCGTATACCCAAAAGTGCTGGATTGGATTCTTCAAATACCAAAGAGTGCAGATCTATTTCTTTATATAATATAAGGAGACCACCAGAGAGAAGTTATTCTCCGCCGCTTCCCTGTGCTCGTTTTTTTTTCACTTTTTTCAAAGAGAACTTTAGGATCATACCTCTCCTGCAATAGAGCATCTTCTACCCGATCTAAAATACTTATTTGAATGTCCACAGCGTACTCTAGGGTTTTGCGATCGAGCACGTTGTTATAAGTCAGACCCCAAGGATTTCGCGCCAATTTATAACGAAGCTCTTCTCGCCGGGAGTTGTCATCGTAAACGCTGGGGTCAGGGGCAGCAGACAAGGAGAGCACTTGGCATTGGCTCATTTCATGCTACGATGCCGTCTCCCCATCTCTGGTTGAAGCAGGGATGAGACCCTATAGTCTCTATCCAGTGCTCTTCCGGCTTGGTATCCGTTTAAGTCTCAATGTCTTTCCTTCCCTGTGTATGAGTTGAGTTTTGAGTAGTCGATGAGACTAGTCAGGATTCTCCAATAGGTATAATCCTTGTCTTTGTTCTTTTTTCAATGCTTGAGGGACTTCTGTCAATGCTCCGGGTACTACTAGGCACAACATAGCGAGAAGTCGTTCTGCTCTGTTCAGCTATCCCTAGGAGTGCTAAGGTTCAAATCCAATTCGTGAGAAGAAGCCAAGCGAGAGACTATATCAAAAGAAAATGGAATTTCCGAGAAAGAGATCAAAGCGAGGAAATTGAGAGGTGATGAAGCTGTAGTGGCTCTCCCCCGGTTTGACAGACCAGAGATTCGTTTGTCTTTTGTCTCATGCAGGGCACCCGAGGCAGTAAGCGTAGTTTTTCCCCGGGTAATGGCCGCCTTCTTGTTGCCCTTGTTTCCTGGAATCGAGACTCGGAAGGTTTTTCTTATGGCTTGTTTTTCCCCTCCCACTCGATCTACGGAGATCTATCTAATGCTTTCGTTGCGATTCGTCTTTTTTTGAAGAAATGGGCACAAAGCCAGGGCGGATGAAGAGTTTAGTGGAAAGGCGACGGTTTTTTGAACTTAGTTTCAAGACTCTGTCTGGGGCTAATTGCTTGGACTCTTTACCTCCCGATTGCTTCTTCTGCCGTCAACTGGTGATTCTTTTCACCTCTAAAGAAGTTCAATCAGTCAATTAGTAAGTTCCGTCGCTCCCAACCAGTTCTTCTTCGACTGCGAGTGAATCATGGCCTCTTCCCGGAGATAGTCTTGCCAGGAACTGTAAGCAACATCTTCTTTTTGTTTACAGAGCTTAGTCCTTATTCTCTTCTCTCTATATAAGTGAATAATCTCTTCTTCAA